TATGTAGAATCAGAACAAGTGATTGCTGAGATTCGCGCAGAAACATACACTTTGAATTTTAAAGAGAGGGTTCGAAAACATATTTATTCTAACTCAGAGGGAGAAATGCACTGGAGTACTGATGTATATCATGCACCCCTTTTTACATATAGTAATGTACATCTCTTACCAAAAACAAGTCATTTATGGATATTATCCGGAGCCTCATACAGCTCCAGTGTAGTCCCTTTTTCAATCCATAAAGATCAAGATCAAATGAATGTTCATTTTATTTCTGCCAAAGGGAAATCAATTTCTAGCTTTTCAGTAAATAATGATCAAGGGAAAGCCAAATTCAGTATTTCGGTTCTTTCTGATAAAAAAGAAAGCAGTAGTCTCGATTATTCGGAATTTAATCTAAGCGTAGATAGGGGTCGTTGTAATCTTCGATTTCCTTTTAGTCTCCACAAAAATTATGATTTATTTTTATTATCAAAAAGGCGAAGAAATAGACTCATCATTCCATTCCAATGGATTCAAGAACGAGAAAAAGAACAACAGCCTCGTTCTAGTATTTCAATAGAAATACCGATAAATGGTATTTTTCGGAGAAATAGTATTCTTTCTTATTTTGATGATCTTCAATATAGAAGAAAGAGTTCGGGAATTACTAAATACGGGGCTATAGGCGTGCATTCAATCCTCAAAAAAGAGGATCTAATTGAGTATGCCGAAGTCAAAGAACTTAAGTCAAAATACCAAACTAAAGTAGATCCATTTTTTTTCATTCCCGAAGAGGTGCATATTATACCCGAATCTTGTTCCATAATGGTACGAAATAATAGTATTATTGGAGTAGATACACGAATCGCGTTAAATACAAGAAGCCAAGTCGGCGGATTGGTCCGCATGGAGAAAAAAATAAAAAAGATTGAACTTAAAATTTTTTCTGGAGATATCCATTTTCCTGTAGAGGTGGATACGATATTACGACACAGTGGCATCTTGGTACCGCCCGGAGGGGTAAAAAAAGAAATTAACGAATCAAAAAAATTGAAAAATTGGATCTATGTCCAATGGATCACACCTACGAAGAAAAAATCTTTTTTTTTGCTTCGACCCGTAATCTTATATGAAATATCGGACGGTATAAATTTCGAAACACTTTTTCCCCTGGATTCGTTGCAGGAAAAGGAGAATCTAAAACTTAAAGTTGTAAATTTTATTCTTTATGGAAATGGCAAACTAATTTGGAGAATTTACGGAACCAGTATTCAATTAGTTCGAACTTGTTTAGTCTTGAGCTGGGACCAAGCCAGCAAAAGTTCTTCATTAGAAGAAGCTCACGCTTCCTTTCTTGAAGTAAGTACAACCGGTCTGATTCGATATTTTATAAGAATCCACTTAGTTAAACCACATATATCTTATATACGAAAAAGAAATAATCTATTAGGGCCCGAATTGATCTCGGATAATAGGTCAAATCATATCAATCCATTTTATTCTATTTATTCCACGGAAAGGGTTCAACAATCACTTAGACAAAATCAAGGAACTATTCATACGTTCTGGAATAGAAGTAAGGAATCTAAATCTTTGATAATTTTGTCATCAGCTAATTGTTTTCAAATGTACTCATTCAACGATGTAAAACATTACAATGGTATAAAAGAATCAATTAAAAATTATACTCGAATTCCAATTCAAAATTCTTTAGGACCTTTAGGAACAGCCTGTAAAATTATGAATTTTTATTACCTTTTAAAAACTTATAATCAGATCTCGGTAACTAAAAATTTCCAACTGTATAATTTAAAACATACTTTTCAAGTACTTAAAAAATTTTTACTTAAATATTATTTAATGGATGAAACGGGGATAATTTTTAATTACAATCCATGCAGTAATGTTCTTTTGAATCCATTCAAATTGAATTGGTACGTTCTACATCATAATTATTGTGAAAAAAAATATACAATAAGTACCCTTGGACAGTTTTTTTGTGAAAATGTCTGTATAGACAACCACGAACCGCTCCTAAAATCGGGTCAAGTTATAATTGTTCAAATTGACTCTTTAGTAATAAGAGCGGCGAAGTCTTATTTGGCCACTCCAGAAGCAACTGTTCATGGCCATTATGGGGAAATACTTTTCGAAGGAGATACATTAGTTACATTTATATATGAAAAGTCGAGATCTGGTGATATAACCCAGGGTCTTCCAAAAGTAGAACAAGTGTTAGAAGTGCGTTCGATTGATTCAATATCAATGAACCTAGAAAAGAGAGTTGAGGGTTGGAACGAGCGTATAACAAGAAGTCTTGGAATTCCTTGGATATTCTTGATTGGCGCTGAACTAACTATAGTACAAAGTCGTATCTCTTTGGTTAATAAAATACAAAAGGTTTATCGATCCCAGGGTGTGCAGATCCATAATAGACATATAGAAATTATTGTACGTCAAATAACATCAAAGGTGTTGGTTTCTGAAGAAGGAATGTCTAATGTTTTTTTACCCGGAGAACTCATAGGATTTTTGCGCGCGGAACAAATGGGGCGAGCTTTGGAAGAAGCGATTTGTTACCGAGCTATATTATTGGGAATAACGAAAGCATCTCTCAATACTCAAAGTTTCATATCCGAAGCAAGTTTTCAAGAAACTGCTCGAGTTTTAGCAAAAGCCGCTATACGCGGTCGTATCGATTGGTTGAAAGGTCTGAAAGAGAATGTTGTTCTAGGGGGGATGATACCCGTTGGTACTGGATTCAAAGGATTTGTGCACCGTTCAAGGCAGCATAAAACCATTCCTTTTGAAACGAAAAGGAATAATTTATTTGAGCGGGAAATGAGAGATATTTTGTTCCACCACAGAGAATTTTTTTCTTTTTGCATTTCAAAAAATGTACATGAGACTTCTTTATTTATAGGATTTAATGATTGCTAAGAGCAGAATAAGATTCATCCGGTTTGTATTGCAGTTATTTAATTAGGTAATACTAATAATGAATCGAATAGAAAAAAGAAAAACCGGAATGGCTTGGATCATGTATCAACGGACAATCCCCGTTAGAAGAGAAGGTTCCATGGGAACAACTTTTTATTTTTAGGGTACTTCTTCTCTTTAAAGAAAAAAAAAAGAGAAGTGTGGGGAGAAATGACAAGACGATATTGGAATATCCATTTGGAAGAAATGATGGAAGCGGGAATTCATTTTGGTCATGGTACTAGGAAATGGAATCCTAAAATGTCACCTTATATCTCTGCAAAGCGTAAAGGTATTCATATTATAAATATTACTAGAACGGCTCGGTTTTTATCGGAAGCTTGTTATTTAGTTTTTGATGCAGCAAGTAGGGGAAAACAATTTTTAATTGTTGGGACCAAAAATAAAGCAGCGGATTCAGTAGCACGGGCTGCAATAAAGGCTCGCTGTCATTATGTTAATAAAAAATGGCTTGGTGGTATGTTAACAAATTGGTATACTACAGAAACTAGACTTCATAAGTTCAGGGACTTGAGAACAGAACAAAAAACGGGTAGACTCTACCGTCTACCAAAAAGAGATGCGGCTATGTTGAAGCGCCAACTATCTCACTTGCAAACATATCTGGGCGGCATTAAATATATGATAAGATTACCCGATATTGTAATAATTATTGATCAGCAAGAAGAATATACGGCTCTTCGAGAATGCATTACTTTGGGAATTCCAACGATTTGTTTAATCGATACAAATTGCGACCCGGATCTAGCCGATATTTCAATTCCGGCGAATGATGACGCCATAGCTTCAATCCGATTAATTCTTAACAAATTAGTATTTTCTATTTGCGAAGGTCGTTATAGCTATATACGGAATTCTTGATAATAAAATTATATTTTGTTTAAATTATTTTGAAACTCCATATATTTATTAAATTGGTTACGATTCCTTAAGCGCACAAAAGAGATAAAAATAATTGAGTTTATTGTATGATTTGTTGATATTCAAAATATACAAAGCAGATAAATAAGTCGAAAAAGAGATGGTTGAATCAAAATAATCCCTTTTTAAAGTTATATTTCTTTCAGAGGATACTATGAATGTTTTATTATGTTCCATCAACACACTAAAGAGGTTATATGCTGTATCCGGCGTGGAAGTAGGCCAACATTTATATTGGCAAATAGGGGGTTTCCAAGTCCATGCCCAAGTACTTATTACTTCTTGGGTTGTAATTACTATTTTACTAGCTGCAGCCATTATAGCTGTTCAGAATCCACAAACTATTCCTACTGATAGTCAAAATTTTTTTGAATATGTCCTTGAATTCATTCGAGACGTGAGTAAAACCCAGATTGGAGAAGAATATGGGCCATGGGTTCCATTTATTGGAACTCTGTTTCTATTTATTTTTGTTTCAAATTGGTCGGGTGCTCTTTTACCTTGGAAAATCCTACAATTACCTCATGGTGAGTTAGCGGCACCCACAAATGATATCAATACTACCGTTGCTTTAGCTTTACTGACATCAGTGGCATATTTCTATGCGGGTCTTAGCAAAAAGGGATTAGATTATTTCGGTAAATACATTCAACCCACTCCAATTCTTTTACCCATTAACATCTTAGAAGATTTCACAAAACCCTTATCCCTTAGTTTTCGACTTTTCGGAAATATATTAGCTGATGAATTAGTAGTTGTTGTTCTTGTTTCTTTAGTACCGTTAGTGGTTCCTATACCTGTCATGTTTCTTGGATTATTTACCAGTGGTATTCAAGCTCTTATTTTTGCAACTTTAGCTGCGGCTTATATAGGAGAATCCATGGAAGGCCACCACTAATTTTTGACAGAGTCCTTTTTTTAGCTTAACCTGACGCAATGTGGACGCTTAGCAAATTAAGGTAAACTTAGACTTAGAGAACTTAAATATAGAAATGAGGTTAAGGTATATACAATCTAGAATAAGTAATAGTAAAACGGATATTACGAGATTAAAATTAAGTAATTGTAGAATAAATAAAAGAGATCTAAAGGATCTTTTTCCTAATGTAATAGTTTGTTTACGTTATGGGGGAAGGACATGTATATGTAATATTAACTAAGCGGATATGAACTAAAGATCCGTCTAATTTGCCCTACTATATAGGTGTTAAATAGGTATTTGAATTAAAGTCCTTCTTTTTCGTCGTCGTCTGCAATTTAAATTTTTAATTTAATATTGAATTGGATGAGTTTAAATCACGAAAAAGAACAAAGAATTCAAAGAACGATTCGGAAAAAATAAATAAATATAATAACAAAGTTTGAACAAATTTGCTAAGAACTAAAAAAACAGATATAGAGGTATTTTTAATAATCCACAAATATTAGTATTTAACTTCTAGTTTCTTAGTTATTTTTGACTGGATAAATTTGATCCATCGGATGACTAAGTTATAATTCATTGTTTGATTGTATCATTAACTATTTTTTTTTATTTTTTTGGTGAGAGGAATTTCTCATGAATCCACTGATTTCTGCCGCTTCCGTTATTGCTGCTGGATTGGCCGTTGGACTTGCTTCTATTGGACCTGGAGTTGGTCAAGGTACAGCTGCGGGACAGGCTGTAGAAGGGATTGCGAGACAACCCGAAGCAGAGGGAAAAATACGAGGTACTTTATTGCTTAGTCTCGCTTTTATGGAAGCTTTAACAATTTATGGACTTGTTGTGGCATTAGCACTTTTATTTGCGAATCCCTTTGTTTAATCGTACAATATAGTTTTAGTTTTTTATTTCTTTGGGTTTGCTGTTGCTTGTTTAAAATTTTATTTAAATTTCCTTTTTTATTCAACCGCTCGTGTACATGTAAAGGACTGATTGGGGGAGGAGGAATTGGCACACCAATTAGCTTTATTCTGGGATTACAGGGGAACTCTTTTTTAAGAAGTATTGCAATAAACGAGATATTATGAAACTCACATAAGACTCAATATCTAATTCTAATAAGTTTCATTCTTTTTTTAAATTGAAACAAAATACATTTTTTAAATCCTTTTTATTTTTAACGCTATTTTAGGAGTATTTATAAAAATAAATAATAGGAAAAACGCTACTGCTACTATAAAAAATATAGATAATTTGTTTTATCTATAAGAATACGCAAGAGGAGATCATATGAAAAATATAACCGATTCCTTCCTTTCCTTAGCTTATTGGGCACCCGGCGGAAGTTTCAAGTTTAATACCGATATTTTTGCAACAAATCCAATAAATCTAAGTGTAGTACTAGGTGTATTAATTTTTTTTGGAAAGGGAGTGTGTGTGAGCTGTTTATTTCAAGAATAGGCTGGATCCGACCAACTGCACTTTATTTTTTGGTATAACTAGGAAAGAAAAAGTGCATGATTTCGCGAATTACTTCTGAATAAATTAAGAAATCTTATTTTAGAACCATAACATTTCGTGAGTCATTGGTAAATATACTTTGATTCTCTATTAACCAATAATGTGCAACCATTAACAGGGTTAAAGCTAAACCGTTTGAAGTCCAGATATAAGCACGGTACTCTTTCTACTATATAGCTTAATATGTAAATGGTTTCAAAACAAAGGGTAGGAATCTCCTTTTCGATATAAAACACTCATGTCGATAAAAAACGGATTTGAGCCTTTTATTTGGTATTTGGTTCGAAAAAGACCTCAGTGTATTTAAATTTTCCACTTTTTTTTTTTACGCTAAATTGATGACCTATGCATAAAGTAAAAGAAATTCTTTGGATTTTAATAAAAAAAACAACTTTGCTGACAATTATTTGGTTGGTCAGAAGAGTCCTCCGAATATTATTTTCTTCGATTAGTGATCCGTTTTTCTATTTTAATAGAAATAGAGAAGACAGGCTCATTACATTAAAAAAAGAGATAGGAATTCTCATAAGTAATTGGGCGTGAGAGCCAAATGAATTGAAAGATTCATGTTTGGTTCGGGAAGGGATTGTGAAAGTTTTGAACTGAATGGAAATAGAGTCTACTTTCATTAAACGATTTATTAGATAATCGAAAACAAAGAATCTTGAAAACTATTCGAAATTCAGAAGAACTACGTGAGAGGTCCCTAGAACAGCTGGAAAAAGCCCGATCCCATTTACGAAAAGTAGAAATGGAAGCAGATCAATTTCGAGTGAATGGATATTCTGAGATAGAACGAGAAAAATTTAATTTGATTAATTCAACCTCAAAGACTTTGGAACAATTAGAAAATTATAAGAATGACGCCATTCATTTTGAACAACAAAGAACGATTAACCAAGTTCAACAACAAGTTTTCCTACAAGCCTTACAAGGAGCTCTAGGAACTCTGAATAGTTGTTTGAACAACGAGTTACATTTACGCACCATCAGTACTAATATTGGTATGTTTGTAACAATAAAAGAAACAACGGATTAGTCTTTCTACTGCGGGCATTATTATTATTTTTTTATTTCAAACAATAAGAAAAAATAATTAAGAAATATTTATGGTAACCGTTCGAGCCGATGAAATTAGTAATATTATCCGTGAA